ATAATTCTTATAATTCTATAGGGTTTAATAAAAATTAAATTAATCTTTTGATAAAATTGCTATGCTTAGTGTGTGACTCGTTGGTTTTTTGAGGGTTAGTATAAAAACCAGCCCCATAGTATAAACAAATAACTATAGAAGTAATAACCAACTCATCACTTCGTATTATCTGGATCCAAAGAACCAGTCAAGATATGATATATTGTTCATATTGTTGTAGCAACTGAAATCTTTTTTATTATTTATTAAAAAATCTGCTTCTAAATTGTTAATAATAAAAAAAAGAAAGGGTATGGATAAATGGAAGGATGAGAGGAAGAAAGAAAATATTGATGATATATAATTCCAATATGTAAGGTCTATGAGTCATCTCATAAAAAATCTGTGTAATAAAGCATCAATACGGATTCATCATTAAATGGATCTGCTCATCGAACAAAAACTAAAGAGCTTCGAGCCAATAAAGACTAAGAATATTGACTCAAGAACTAATAGCTCCATTGTAGAATTCAGACCTAACCATTAAATAAGAAGCGATGGGAACGACGGAACCTGTGAATTCAAAAGATTCTATGAAAATGAATTTGAATGATTCATTGATCGGGATGGCGGAACCGACCAGAGACCAATTCATCTATTCGGAAAAGTTATGAACGAATGATAGAACTGAAATAGAAATGTAAAGAGTAAATATTCGCCCGCGAAAACTTTATTTTCTTGGATTGCTAAATTTGGGTCAATCCAATACGATAAAGAGTAAAACAAAAAAAAGATTCCTTTTAACATTCTAATATCGATAAATAGAAGAAAAAATAGTTTAGTTATAGTTATTAATATTAATAGTTATTAATATATATATTTAATTTCATTATTATATATATCTATACAAACAAAATAGACAAATCAAGATATACAAATTAATAAGATTTGATCTAGATTAAATGAAATCCATGATTCAGTTATTAAAATTAAATATAAATACATCTATGCATAATATTATATCTGAATAGAATTCAAATTGAACTCAAAATCTTTAATTTGAATTTATTTTATTCGCGAGGAGCTGGATGAGAAGAAACTCTCACGTCCGGTTCTGTAGTAGAGATGGAATTCAAAACAAACCATCAACTATAACCCCAAAAGAACCAGATTCCGTAAACAACATAGAGGAAGAATGAAGGGAATATCTTATCGAGGTAATACTATTTGTTTTGGTAAATACGCTCTTCAGGCACTTGAACCCGCTTGGATCACATCTAGACAAATAGAAGCAGGTCGACGAGCAATGACACGAAATGCACGTCGCGGTGGAAAAATATGGGTTCGTATATTTCCAGATAAACCGGTTACAGTAAGACCCGCAGAAACACGTATGGGTTCAGGTAAAGGCTCTCCCGAATATTGGGTAGCGGTTGTTAAACCAGGTCGAATCCTTTATGAAATGGGTGGAGTAACAGAAACTATAGCCAGAAGGGCTATTTCAATAGCAGCGTCCAAAATGCCTATACGAGCTCAATTTATCATTTTGGGATAAAAAAGAAATAGGCCTTACTTAAAAACTTAAAAATAGTGGGTGCAGGTTTCTTTTTTTGGACAAATAATATTTCTTTTTTTCTTCGACCTTTGTATTGTAAAAAACAGATAAAAAAATGATATGATTCAACCTCAAACCCATTTGAATGTAGCAGATAACAGCGGGGCTCGAGAATTGATGTGTATTCGAATCATAGGAGCTAGCAATCGTCGATATGCTCATATTGGTGACGTTATTGTTGCTGTGATCAAAGACGCAGTTCCAAACATGCCTCTAGAAAGATCAGAAGTGGTCAGAGCTGTAATTGTCCGTACTTGTAAAGAACTTAAACGTGACAATGGTATGATAATACGATATGATGACAATGCTGCAGTTGTGATTGATCAAGAAGGAAATCCAAAAGGAACTCGAGTTTTTGGTGCGATTGCCCGAGAATTGAGACAGTTCAATTTTACTAAAATAGTTTCATTAGCTCCCGAGGTATTATAAAATAAGACCACGATATGGTTATAGTTATAGTAGGGTATTTAAAAGAAATAGATTAAGATTCATTTAGTAGATTTTCTCTCACGTATATACCTTTCAAAATTAATATTTATAAACAAACACGTAAAAAAAAAAAAAGAAAAACATGTTGATTATATCGAAATTTGGAGGCACCAATAATTTTAATTAATCATGAGTAGTGATACTATTGCTGACATAATAACTTCTATACGAAATGCCGATATGTATAGAAAAAGCGTGGTTCGAGTAGCATCTACTAATATCAGCCAAAGTATTGTTAAAATACTTTTACGAGAGGGTTTTCTCGAAAATGTGAGAAAACATCGAGAGAACAACAAATATTTTTTGGTTTTAACCCTACGACATAGAAGGAATAGGAAAAGGACTTATAGAAATCTTTTAAATTTAAAACGGATAAGTCGGCCGGGTCTACGAATCTATTCTAACTATCAAAGAATTCCTAGAATTTTAGGTGGGATGGGGGTTGTAATTCTTTCTACTTCTCGAGGTATAATGACAGACCGAGAGGCTCGACTAGAAAGAATAGGCGGAGAAATTTTGTGTTATATATGGTAATCTTTCTAATATCCGATATGAAACTTCTTTTTTGTGAAAAAGAAAAGAGAAGGGGTGGGTTCTCTAATAGGGTTCTTCCTCCACTAGTTGATACTTCAAGGGGGTTTTACCTGGAATGAAAGAACAAAAATGGATTCATGAAGGTTTAATTACTGAATCGCTTCCCAACGGTATGTTCCGGGTTCGTTTAGATAATGAAGATATGATTCTAGGTTATGTTTCAGGAAAGATCCGACGTAGTTTTATACGGATACTGCCAGGAGATAGAGTAAAAATTGAAGTAAGTCGTTATGATTCAACCAGAGGTCGTATAATTTATCGACTCCGCAACAAAGATTCGAAAGATTAGGTGTTTTTTAACTTCACCATTTCTTTCGTAGGAATACGATTCGAAATCGAAAATTTCAAGAAACTTATTTTCTTCCAAAAAGTGGATTCAAAATTAAAGTAAGGAGTGGCAAATATGAAAATAAGAGCTTCCGTTCGTAAAATTTGTGAAAAATGTCGACTAATCCGTCGTCGGGGACGAATTATAGTAATTTGTTCCAACCCAAGACATAAACAAAGACAAGGATAATCAAACTCGTTAAAGACCTGATATACAAATAGGGAATCTGTTTTGACATGAAATGGATATATCCATATATCTCTGACTCAAATTTATGAGATCATAAAATATGGCAAAAGCTATACCGAAAAGGGGTTCACGTGTACGTATTGGTTCACGTAAGAGTACACGTAAAATACCAAAGGGGGTTATTCATATTCAAGCAAGTTTCAATAATACCATTGTGACTGTTACAGATGTACGCGGGCGGGTGGTTTCTTGGTCCTCTGCCGGTACTTGTGGCTTCGGAGGTACAAGAAGAGGGACACCGTTTGCTGCTCAAACCGCAGCGGCAAATGCTATTCGTGCAGTAGTAGATCAAGGTATGCAACGAGCAGAAGTCATGATTAAAGGTCCAGGTCTCGGAAGAGACGCAGCATTACGAGCTATTCGCAGAAGTGGTATACTATTAACTTTCGTACGGGATGTAACCCCTATGCCACATAATGGCTGTAGACCCCCGAAAAAAAGACGTGTGTAGAAATAAAAAAGGAAGATATTTGAATAGTAAGAGAAACAAGAGAAATAAATGATTCAATGATCTGATCAAATAATATTATTATGGTTCGAGAGAAAATAACAGTATCTACTCGGACACTACAGTGGAAGTGTGTTGAATCAGCAGCAGACAGTAAGCGTCTTTTTTATGGGCGCTTTATTCTGTCTCCGCTTATGAAAGGTCAAGCAGACACAATAGGCATTGCGATGCGAAGGGCTTTGCTTGGAGAAATCGAAGGAACATGTATCACACGCGCAAAATCTGAGAAAATATCACACGAATATTCTACGATAACGGGTATTCAAGAATCAGTACATGAAATTTTAATGAATTTGAAAGAAATCGTATTGAGAAGTAATCTCTATGGAACTTGTGAGGCGTCTATTTGTGTCAGAGGCCCTGGATATGTAACTGCTCAAGATATCATCTTACCGCCTTATGTAGAAATTGTCGATAATACACAGCATATAGCTAGCTTGACAGAACCCATTGAGTTGGTTATTGGATTACAAATAGAGAAGAATCGCGGATATCTTATAAAAGCGCCAAATACCTTTCAAGATGGAAGTTATCCTATAGATCCTGTATTCATGCCTGTTCGAAATGCGAATCATAGTATTCATTCTTATGAAAATGGTAACAAAGAAATACTATTTCTCGAAATATGGACAAATGGAAGTTTAACTCCTAAAGAAGCACTTCACGAAGCCTCCCGGAATTTGATTGATTTATTGATTCCCTTTTTACATACCAAAGAAGAAAATCTAAATTTAGAGGACAATCAACACATGTTTCCTTTACCCCCTTTTACCTTTTATGATAAATTGGCTAAACTAACAAAAAATAAAAAAAAAATGGCGTTGAAATCGATTTTTATTGACCAATCAGAATTGCCTCCCAGGATCTATAATTGTCTCAAAAGGTCCAATATATATACATTGTTGGACCTTTTGAATAACAGCCAAGAAGATCTTATGAAAATGGAGCATTTTCGCATAGAAGATGTCAAACAAATTTTAGGGATTCTAGAAAAAAATTTCGTAATTGATTTACCGAAAAATAAGTTTTAAATCCATTGGATTTTTTTCATGTTTTTTTTAGAAAAAGGCCAAAAAAAGGGTTTTGAATATTTAGGACAATTCATATATATATTCGGAATCAGCATAGATTCATAATTTAATTGAATAGATGTATCTAGGGAGAATTCACTTTGAAGCGACTGTTCCCTAGATACATACGTCGTGATATTTTATTTCACAATTGAATCAATCAATTTA